TTAAGGTGTATGAAGTATCATATTTGACTCTTGGGGCGGATTGATAGAGACTCCATTTAACTTAGGTTGATCTAGGCCGGAGGCAGACCTACGTCAGGGTAACCCTTCTTTGAAACACTTTGGTATTGCTCCCGGATCAGAATTCAAATAATGAATCCGAGCGCATGGAGCCATCTCGTTATCTTCCTGTCAAGAAAAAATATGGTGGACTAGCCGATCTTTTTATCAGTTAATGAAAGAGCCCAATGCAAAAAAAAAAAAACGCATGTTGGGTCTTTGAAACAGTTCGAATCATTTCGATAATAATAAGTTTGATCTGTTTTACCGAGAAGGTCTACGGTTCGAGTCCGTATAGCCCTATACATTTTTGTATTCATTTCCTAATTAGTCCTAATTAGTGCGTGTGACCGGCCGGTTGATTGTTCCATAGAAATGGAATCATTCCCACAGGATCACGGAGATCCCTCGGGGCTTGAAAACAATAATTTATTCCAATGGGTCCAATCGGATCGGTATTTTCAAATCTCGGATAAACAAACCCATTCTTCTTCATTAATCTTCGTCTGTGAATGACATACGGCCTTTTTCTCCTCTTTTATTTGTCCATGATCCAAGATTTAGTGATACACCTTTGTTTTGGTATACCCAAGTCAATTTATGAAGTCAAAATCATAACATGAGCCTGGCTCAAGAAAAACTCCAACCTGACCCAACCAAATCAAATCCAAATTCAATCTAATAGTAAGTCACATTATCTAGAACCTATTCTTGTTCTTGTATTTGTAGAAAAGCCAGAGTTTCAAAAAACGAAGTTCTTTGGTAAGTTTCATTGTACAATAGGCTTTTCTTCGTATAACCGGCTTAGCAAAGCAAGTAGTCATTTTTCTGTACAATACTTAAACTTATAACTTATTTTTTTTATTTAACTTATTTTTTTTTATTCCAATCTACCCAATCCAATTTGTTCATCATTCCAATTCTACCAATGCAGGCTTTATCTAAAAAGATTAGGGCCCATTTGAACTTGGATGAGTTAGGAATCCCCCGACGTATCGCCTTTTGGCAGAACAACAATCCCAATTCATTGTTTTAGAGACAATGAATTGGTCCTAAATGTATCAACGCACCCTCTTCTATTTCTATGTTCTATGAGTTGGTTTTGGGATGGGGAGATTTTGTCTATCGAATCGTTCGACAACGCATGATTCCATTCGAAGTATCTTCTGTAAATCATTTACGATTCAGCCGACTCTACCATTAAACTATGCCCCATTTTTTAGGTTTGCTTCAAAAGAAACGTTTTTTGTTGTCACGAAACCTAACTCGTTGGTTGGTCCTGCTAGGTGTTATTATTACATTAAATAAATAAGTATTTCGAGTCATTCCAAACCACGATCTTTAGTCCTAGAAATGGGTCTGAAATGATTCTTTCAAGACTTCTAACTCGGGGGCCGGGGCCGGGGTAGTACAGGTCCAAAGTTTCCTAATTTGGGTATAGGAACCCATGAGTTTTTATATGTAAGGGTTCCTCACAATTCAATGGATTGAATCAAATCAATTAAGTATAAATCCGGGACAGGGAGAGAGAATCGAATCGGTCGATGCATTCCGTTTTCGTATCCGTATCAAATCAATAGAAACAATAATTATCCGGATCTTAATGAAAAGAATACACCAACACAGCCACGTAGAATATACCATAAATCCCGAGATGGAAATTCCTAGAAATTCTATTACATCTGACTACTGACTATATTCTAAATCACTAAGAAAAAAAAAAAGAGAGAGAGAAAAAATGGGCCAGACCTCCTCTTTGGCTCTATTATATTAATAGAATATGAAAATTCTTTATGTTTAATATTTCATTTAATCTTATTTGAATAATATTGTTTGAATATTATTTCAATTTCAATTCATATTATTTAAAATATTCTTTAAAAAAAATTCCTTAATTCCTTTTTTTGTTTGATAGAAAACCCGAGGCAAGGTAGGAGAGAGTTTGATTTGTATAATAGCATTATATGTCTACACCATATCTAAATAGAATCGAAGTAAGTGTAAGTGGGATTCCGTTGGATGAATCTTGAGACGATACATGACCCACAACAAGTAAACAAACGAAACCATGTGGTTTGATCAAAATTGTTGTTTCGACTAATGCAGTTATGGATGAATTGAGAATTCCAATTTGAATCAACTAATTCGGTATATTCCACATTAATAGGAGTGCTTCTATGTTTCTGCTTCACGAATATGATATTTTCTGGGCATTTCTAATAATATCAAGTGTTATTCCTATTTTGGCATTTCTAATTTCCGGAGTTTTGGCCCCGGTTAGTGAAGGACCAGAGAAGCTCTCTAGTTATGAATCGGGCATAGAACCGATGGGGGATGCTTGGTTACAATTCCGAATCCGCTATTACATGTTTGCTCTAGTTTTTGTTGTTTTTGATGTTGAAACAGTCTTTCTTTATCCATGGGCAATGAGTTTCGATGTATT